CACGTTTCGAACAGGCATGAATACAGCATCTATAGGATAACTTCCATCTTGAAAGGTATGTGGCATTTTGATAAGATATCCCCGATTTCTCTCGATTTCTAATCCAATACACAAATTAATGGGTTCTGCTAAGCTAGCTATATGTTGTGTATTGTCGACGATTTCCACATAAGGCGGTAAGATCATATCTTGAGCAGTTACATATCCAGGGCCCATGGCGCAAATCGACGCGCTACAAGTTCCATATAGATTACTTCTCAATACAATTTCTTTCAAATTCATTATAATTTCGTGGACCGATTCTTGAATACCCGTTATAGTCGAATATTCATGCGGGACATTCTCAGATTTTACGCGTGTGATACATGTTCCTTCTATTTCTCCAAGCAAAGCTCTTCTCATCGCAATGCCTATTGTGTCGGCCTGTCCTTTCATAAGTGGAGACAGAATAAAGCGCCCGTAATAAAGACGTTTACTGTCTGTTCTGGATTCAACACACTTCCACTGCAGCGTCCGAGTAGATACTGTTACTTTCTCTCGAACCATAGTAATAATATTTTATTTGATTTAATTATTTATTTCTCTTGTTTCTCTTGAAATTTCTTCACTCTTCATTTCTACACACGTCTTTTTTTGGGGGGTCTACAGCCATTATGTGGCATGGGGGTTACATCCCGCACAAAAGTTAATAGTATACCACTTCTACGAATAGCTCGTAATGCGGCGTCTCTTCCGAGACCGGGACCTTTTATCATGACTTCGGCTCGTTGCATACCTTGATCTACTACTGTACGAATAGCATTTGCCGCTGCAGTTTGAGCGGCAAAGGGCGTCCCCCTTCTCGTACCCTTGAATCCACAAGTACCGGACGAGGACCAGGAAACGACCCGACCCCGTACATCTGTAACGGTGACAATAGTATTATTGAAACTTGCTTGAACATGAATAACTCCCTTTGGTATTCTACGTGCACTTTTACGTGAACCAATACGTACATTTTTACGTGAACCAATTCTCGGTATAGCTTTTGCCATATTGTAGCATCTCATAAATATGAGTCAGAAATATATGGAATATATCCATTTGATGTCAAAACAGATTCTTTATTTGTACGTTTATTCCTTTGGTGAGTCTGATTATCCTTGTCTTTGTTTATGTCTCGGGTTAGAGCAAATTACTCTAATGCGCCCCCGTCTGCGGATTAGTCGACATTTTTCACAAATTTTACGGACGGAAGCTCTTATTTTCATATTTTTCATTCCTTATCTTAATTCTGAATCTACTTCTTGGTAGAAAATAAGTTTCTTGCAATTTTTCATCTCGAATCGTATTGAATAAAAACCACCTAATCTTTCGAATCCTTGTTTCGGAGTCGATAAATTATACGTCCTCTAGTTGAATCATAACGACTTACTTCAATTTTGACTTTATCTCCTGGCAGTATCCGTATAAAACTACGTCGGATCTTTCCTGAAACATAACCTATAATCAGATCTTCATTATCTAACCGAACCCGGAACATGCCATTGGGAAGCGATTCGGTAATTAAACCCTCATGAATCCATTTTTGTTCTTTCATTTCAGGTAAAGCCCCCTTGAAGTATCAACTAATGTAAGAGAAACGATATTAGACAACTCACCCCTTTCTTTTTTTTTTACAAATAGGAAGAGGTTTCGGATCCCATTTGGATATTAAAAGGATTACCATATATAACATAAAATTTCTCCGCCGATTCTTTCTAGTCGAGCCTCCCGGTCTGTCATTATACCTCGAGAAGTAGAAAGAATTACAATCCCCATTCCACCTAAAATTCTAGGAATTCGTTGAGAGTTAGAATAGATTCGTAGACCGGGTCGGCTGATCCGTTTTAAATTTAAAAAATTTCTACAGGTATGGGGTCTTTTCCTATTCCTTCTATTATGTCGCAGGGTTAAAACCAAAAAATTTTTGTTTTTTTCTCGATGTTTTCGGACGTTTTCGAGAAAACCTTCTCGGAAAAGTATTTTAACAATATTTTCGGTAATATTAGTAGATGCTATGCGAACAACTCTTTTTCTATCCATATCCGCATTTCGTATAGAGGTTATTATCTCAGCAATAGTGTCTCTACCCATGATGAAGTAAAATTTTTGGTGCCTCAAAATTGGATCTAATTAACATGTTTTTTTATTGGTTTATGAATATGAATTTTTCAAGGTATATGCGTGAGACATAATCTAGGAATTAATCTAGTTCTTAATCTATTTATCTATTTCTTTTCAAAGATCCCAAAGATATCAGGCTCCCATTTTATAATACCTCGGGAGCTAATGAAACTATTTTAGTAAAATGGAATTGTCTCAATTCGCGGGGGATTGCACCAAAAATTCGAGTTCCTTTTGGATTTCCTTCTTGATCAATCACAACTGCAGCATTGTCATCATATCGTATTATCATACCGCTGTCACGTTTAAGTTCTTTACAGGTACGAACAATTACAGCTCTTACTACTTCTGATTTTTCTAGGGGCATGTTTGGTACTGCTTCTTTGATCACAGCAACAATAACGTCACCAATATGAGCATATCGGCGATTACTAGCTCCTAGGATTCGAATACACATTAATTTTCGAGCCCCGCTGTTATCCGCTACATTTAAATGGGTCTGAGGTTGAATCATATGAAGTTTTGAGTCTATTCTTCCACTGCAAAGGATGAAGAAAATAAAAGAAATATTGTTTGTCAAAAAAAAGAAACCTGCGGTTTTCTTTCATTCCCAAGACTCATTTGTGTTGGTTCTACATTTTTATCCCGAAATAATAAATTGAGTTCGTATAGGCATTTTGGATGCTGCTATTAAAATCGCCCTTCTAGCTATATTTTCAGTTACTCCGCCCATTTCATATAGTATTCGCCCGGGTTTAACAACAGCTACCCAATATTCAGGGGATCCTTTCCCCGAACCCATACGTGTTTCGGCGGGTCTTATTGTAACTGGTTTGTCTGGAAATATACGGACCCATATTTTTCCACCACGGCGTGCATTTCGTGTCATTGCTCGTCGACCCGCTTCGATTTGTCTAGATGTGATCCAAGCAGGCTCAAGCGCCTGAAGAGCATATTTACCGAAACAAATATGATTACCTCGATAAGATATTCCCTTCATTCGTCCTCTATGTTGTTTACGGAATCTAGTTCTTTTGGGGTTATAATTGATGGTTGTTTCGGAAGTCCATCTCTACTACAGAACTGGACGTGAGAGTTTCTTCTCATCCAGCTCCTCGCGAATAAAAGGATTCAAAATGGAATTGCAATTAATTTGCATAGATATTAGAACATTTTTAGAAAAAATTGGATAAAAAATCGTTTTTTTTTTTGGAACGTCCTATTAAATCTTTATTTTCTTTTGTCTTTTATCCAGGTTTACCAATTCAAATTCAAAAAAAATTATCGCGGGCGAATATTGACTCTTGCAATCTCTATTTCAGTCCTAGCACTTGTTCGTCATTTCTCCGAATAGATGAATTGATTTCCGGTTCATTTCGCCATCCCAACGAGTGAATCATTAAGATTCATTTGTTCAATAAAATCTTTTGCATTCACAGGTTCCTTCGTCCCCACCACTTCGTACTAAATGGTTAGGTCAGAATTCTACAACGAAGCTTCTAATCCAATTTATCCTTGAGTCAATCTTCTTAGTCTTTATTGGCTCGAAGCTCTTGAGTTTTTTCTTCTATAATCTATAAGAAGGATTCATTTAATATTTCATTATGGATGAATCAATTAGTATTGATGCTTTATTACACTGTCTTTTATGAGAGGACTCCTAGACCTTACATATTGGAATTCTATATCATTGATACTTTTTTCTTTCTTTCTCTCACCCTTCCATTTATCCACACTCTTGTTCTGTATTTTGTTTTAAACTTAGAATTCATTAAAGTTTAATTGTAAAAAAATTTCAGTTGCTACAAAGATATGACCGATTTGGCATATCTTGACAGGTTCTTTAGATCCAGATAATATGAAGCGATGGGTTGGTTTTCATACTACTGGGCCGGTCTTTTTTTAATCCCAACCCCCTAAAACCAACGAGTCACACACTAAGCATAGCAATTATATCAAAACAAAAGGTCAATCTAATTTTTATTCAACCCTATAGAATTAAAAGAATTAAAGAATTCGGAATTTGTTTGATTGGCCAGAAAAAGAATGAATGAGTTTCCCCCTTTTTGTTCTATCGACGGAAAAACAATGAAAGTTTTGTTATTCCTCTCCCTTGTCTATAAAAATCCAAATTTTGATGCCTAATACCCCATAGATAGTCCGAACTGTATAGGAACAATAATCAATTTTAGCGCGAATGGTTTGTAGGGGAACCCGACCTTCTCTGATCCATTCGACACGTGCAATTTCTTTTCCGTCGATACGCCCTGCAATTTGTACTTGAATTCCTTTTGTATCTGCTTGTTCAGTCAATTCAATAGCCTTTTTCATTGCTTTTCGAAATGAAACTCTATTCTTTAATTGCCCGGCTATAAATTCTGCAAGAATATTAGGATTTCCATAAGGTTTTGCAATTCTTGTGATAGCAATGTTAAGTTTTCGGTTCACATAATGAAATTCGTTTTGTAGATTCATCTGTAATTCTTCGATTCCTCGCGGTCTACTTTCGATTAATAACTTCGGGAACCCCATAAAGATTATGACCTGGATCAAATCGATTCTTTTTTGAATCTCTATGCGGGCAATTCCCTCGGCACCGGAGGATATTCTCATATTCTTTTGAACATAATTTTTGATAAAATCTCTTATTTTTTGATCTTCTTGTAGACCCTCAGAATAATTTTTTGGTTGTGCAAACCAAAGGGAATGATGGCTTTGGGTTGTACCAAGTCGGAAACCAAGTGGATTTATTTTTTGTCCCATACTACCTCACTATTATACGCATCATCATATACCATAGTTGTCTTTTTCCATCTAGGGTTTTTTAACGAATAGAAAGATATCTCTTCATCTTC